TAATAACAAATCTTAATTCTTAAATAATAAGAATTAAGAAATGACACTTCCATCATAGAATGAGAATGGAAATTGCCCGGCCAGTACTTAAGCGGGCCGGGGTTTTTTCGTACAAAATAAAAAGTAAGGTAGTCTTTCTATTGGTGATATCTGTTTCAAATCATTATATAAATTGAATTGCTGATCTGATCAAAATTTTTTATATCGTATAATATAATCATAATATTTATATATATATATTGAATTGATTGTTTTTTATATTTTTATATTCTAATAAGAAAAGTTAAAGAAGATGAGGGGTTTTTGATCAATCTTTACTTCAACTTTACCTGTTATATCACATAAAAAATTTTCAATTTTGAGTTGGGAGAGATGGCTGAGTGGACTAAAGCGGCGGATTGCTAATCCGTTGTACGATTTTTATTTATACCGAGGGTTCGAATCCCTCTCTCTCCGCTATCCCTCATCACTGGATCCCTTGATTAAAATAGTTAATGGAATAAAGAATTCCTAAAAAAAGCAAAGCTAAAAATGTCTTATGTTTATTCTTCACGTCCAGGATTGCGTCCTGGATCATTAGATAAGAATCCGAAGATGAAGAGAGAAACAAAGAATATCACTACTGTATAAACGAAGAGTTTGAGAGTAAGCATTACAAAATCTCCAAGATCATTTTTTTTTAGGGGAATAGATTACCCATTTTTTTCGTACCGCATATGCTATAATGAAGTGTGTGTTTTTTTTTTCAAAAAATCATGAATTTAGGAGAATATTTAAGATTTCATCGAAAACTTACAGCAGCTTGCCAAACAAAGGCTAAGAGAAAAAAGAATAGAGGTATGATAGGCATAATGTCTATGAGTGGATTGAAAAAAGCATAAGCCTCGGGCAATTTGGCGAAGAAAAAACTACTCGAACTCAAATAAGGGATAGAATTAAGACAGATACAGATTAAACTAAAGATATTAAGCATAACAAAAATTTCGTTCTTGTAGATTAGATAATTTAATTTTGATTGAGTTATTTTTATAATATAAGGTAAAAATGAAAAAAGGCAGGCCAAAAAATCTTTCTTTTTCTTTGAACTATCCCAAATAAAAACCCCTTTCAATTCTCAAACGAGAATACAAAGAATTATACTTTCATACAATATCTTAATTGAATTCAATGTAATGATCAATTAATTTTTTGATTCTATCTCTCCATAGTATAGAAACCTAGCAACAATATATTACATACTAGAATTGACGAATAACCAATACTAATATAATATTAGTATTTATTAGTGTTGAATATAAATTTCAATGGGGCGTGGCCAAGCGGTAAGGCAACGGGTTTTGGTTCCGTTACTCGGAGGTTCGAATCCTTCCGTCCCAGACCCTTTCTGCTATAAAGGGCAGATTGGATCACATTGTTTCCAACATTAAACAGAAAATTGTTAAAGAGAACAACCTTTCGTTCTGAATTCTAAGAATGATTCTTAAGATTTTTTTGTTTGTTTCTTACAAACAGAATTAAGTGTCAAATGCAGTTGGAAATAAAGATCTTTATTTTTTAACTTAATTTTTATGATATAAATCTTTGCTTTGGTATTCGAAGAAGTGCAATAAATCTATATATTATCGATAAACTTTCCAACCTTCGTGGGTCATTGGAATAGTTTATTTGATTAAAAACATATTTTATTCTGGAATTTGGGAATTCATTAGAGCCCCTTTCTTTGAGGTTTTTAATTTCTTTGTTCAAGAAAAAAAGGGATCCTTCCTGAGTAAGACTTTTCCGGAAAGTTAAGGAAAGGAAAATAATATTAAATATATAATATTTTATTATATATTTAATATTATATATCTCGAGCAGAAAGTATTGAGATTCATTTATCGGGGGGAAGAATCTAGGGTTAGTGACAATAAAAATCAATAAGTTGAACCAACTTTGTAAATATATCCTCTCTAATATATATTTATAATATAAATTGATATATTATATAAATTGAAAAGGGTTAAAATTCAAACAAGTTTGAAATAAAAAAGAAAATAAGTAATATTTGTCGGAATTCATAAAACTATATTCGATCAAAAGTGTATCACAAGGGAATCAATCTCTCTTATTTTTTTCTATAGTAAAGAAATAAGAGAAAAAACAAAAGGTATGTTGCTGCCCTTTTGAAAGGAGTAAGGATCACCGAAGTAATGTCTAAACCCAATGATTTCACAAAACAAAGATAAAGGATTCCGGAACAAGGAAACACTATTTTCAATTGTCTCAACAATTGGATCAAAATGCGGAATATAAATTGATTCGAGACAAACAAAAGAGGTTAGAGACGGCTCAATAAATATCTAAGGATTTCCTCAGAATTATCCAACTTGAGTTATGAGTACGAATGAGATCTTTTTAACTTTCGTAAGGAAAGAGGAAGAAAAAACCACTTTAATCATAGTCTAATTCATTATTTATTCAGTATTTTATGGATATATTTCCCGTTATATACAGAAATTAGAATCATTTTTTCTCGAGCCGTATGAGGATAAAACCTCCTATACGTTTCTAGGGGGGGGCATTGTTTATCTACATCTATCCCGATGAGCCATCTATCGAATCGTTGCAATTGATGTTCGATCCCGAAGAGAAGGAAGAGATCTTCGGAAGGTAGGTTTTTACGATCCGATAAAGAATCAAACCTATTCAAATGTTCCCGCTATTCTATATTTCCTTGAAAATGGCGCTCAACCCACAGTAACTGTTCATGATATTTTAAGGAAGACAGAATTATTTAAAGAAGGAATATTGGGTTAACTGTTAATTTAATTAAATTAAAAAAATTGAATAAAAATAGAGAGGGTACTAGCATCTATCTTTGTATAATTATTTCTCCATAATTTGTTTGCTCTTTTTTTTGCTCACTTATTATTTTATTATTTATTGTTATTGTGGGAATTTAATTTACCGACAAAGACAGGGTCAATTTCGGTTATTGTACCTCTTTTGATTGAATCAACTCGATATTTTTCTCTACCCTGCCTTTATTTATTTTTGCATTCAAATTTCTTTTTTCACTTATATTGTGCCAATCTAACACAAGGCCTTAATTTGATTTATTTAGAATTTTTTTCTCAGCATTCTATTCATATTGACAATGGTGTACCGAACAAATATAATTTGTTCATAGATAAATAAAATGGATCTGTTTATTCCTGTCTCATATTTATTTTTCCTTCGCTTTAGCCTTAGTCACCTTAGTCATAAGGATGTGTTTACTGAATTTACTGGTATACAAGACGTAAAAAAAAAAAAAAATGGAATGGATCAAGAGAAAAATAGGTATAAGTTTTTATTATAGATATTAGATATATCTATATGATTATTTGTTGCTAGTTCAATCTTTTATTTTGGCGGGATGGGATCAAAAAATTTTTTTTTATCGTATCCACAATCCGGGTTGCTAACTCAACGGTAGAGTACTCGGCTTTTAAGTGCGACTATGATCTTTTACACATTTGGATGAAGCAACGAATTCGTCCAGACTATTGGTAGAGTCTATATAAGACCACGACTGATCTTAAAAGGTAATGTAAGGAAAAAACAGCATGTCGTAATAATTTTTTTATTAAAATTAAAATAGAACTTTTAATTTATCCTTAACTTAAACTGTATATATATATATTATTTGTATATATATATTATTAATTGTTTTTATTTTTGGAAGGAGACAAAAGAAATTTACAGTTGGGTCTAGTGAATAAATGGATATCGTCTTTTAGCCCTAATTTTGGTAAAACAAAAAGCAACGAGCTTATATTCTTAAAATTGGAATAATTACCCGATCTAATTTGGATGTTAAAAATAGATTAGTGCCAGTGCAGAAAAAAGTTTTTATGCGAGTGAATCATTGATTATTTTTTATTTTTTTTTATGAAAAAAATCCTAACTATTCTCTTTGGAGACGGATGTGTAGAAGAAACAGTATACTGATAAAGTAAAGAGAATCTAAATTTTTTCCAAAATCAAAAGAGCGATCAGGTTGCAAAAATAAAGAATTTTTTACCCTCTTGTAATTTTAACAAAGGATAAAACCTATTGTATAGAATAAGGAGAGGAAAAGGATCCTGTTGATTGGATTCTAGGTCTCCGGGGTCTATCTTTATTTCTTAACTATATATACTGTAATTATATACCCTGTTCGGACCATATTGCACTATGTATCATTCACTATGTATCATTTGATAACCCAAGAAATGCCTCCTGTCTTGGGTCTCTGTTTCAAGTAGAAAAATGTAAATGGAAGAATTCCAAGGGTATTTTAAAAAAGATAGATCTCCGCAACAACACTTCCTATATCCGCTTCTCTTGCAGGAGTATATTTACACACTTGCTCATGATGATAGTTTAAATGGTTCGATTTTTTACGAACCTATCGAATTTATTGGTTATGACAATAAATTGAGTTTAGTACTTGTAAAACGTTTAATTATTCGAATGTATCAACAGAATTTTTTGATTTATTTGGTTAATGATTCTAATCAAAATAGATTCAGTGGACACACCAATTATTTTTATTCTCATTTTTTTTATTCTCAAATGGTATCAAAGGGTTTTTCAGTCATTGTGGAAATTCCATTCTCGCTACGATTAGTATCTTCCTCCGAAGAAAAAGAAATACCAAAATCTCAGAATTTAGGATCTATTCATTCAATATTTCCTTTTTTAGAGGACAAATTATCTCATTTAAATAATGTTTCAGATATACTAATACCCCATCCTATCCATTTTGAAATTTTGGTTCAAATCCTTCAATGCTGGATTCAAGATATTCCCTATTTACATTTATTGCGATTCTTTCTACATAAATATCAGAATCTGAATAAAACTATTCAGAGTAATAAAACTATTTATGTTTTTTCAAAAGAAAATAAAAGACTATTTTGGTTCCTGTACAATTTTTATGTATCTGAATGCGAATTTTTATTAGTTTTTTTTCATAAACAATCCTGTTATTTACG